AACAAAAATGGAATCACGCTCTGTAGGATTTGAACCTACGACATCGGGTTTTGGAGACCCGCGTTCTACCGAACTGAACTAAGAGCGCTTTATTTTCATAAAAAATTTTATGTGACCCCAATTCATCTTGCATGCATATACTATCATAATCTATATTCATAATCTATATATAGAAATAGATATATATATATAGAACTCTCATCATATATATATTGATAGAATATATATCTATTTCTATTGAGTATGTATGTCCAATTTGAATCGGTCTCAATTGATCCCTTGTTACTGCTCATAAAATAAGTAATAGTTAGGGATAGGGATGACAGGATTTGAACCCGTGACATTTTGTACCCAAAACAAACGCGCTACCAAGCTGCGCTACATCCCTTTCAATTGGTTTACAGTGTCATTGTAAAGAATCTTTGTCTTGTTTTCCACATCTTGATTTTCTCCGTTGATATATATAAATTATCCTGCCATTTTTTTCTTTTTAGTTTCATATCGTATAACATATAATATTAATTATAATAATAAAAGACTTATATACATATGAAATCCGCCTAACAAAAAAAAATGAATATTTTGGGGGAATGCTCGGGCAGAGCAGAAATGGACCTCTTTTTTTTGTTAAAAAAAAAAAGAATATCTAATGAATCGTTGTACATTTCAATTTGAATTAGGAATTCTGCGTATAAATACAAGTGGTTATTAACTAAATAACCATCTGATCATATTCATATATGTAATTATGTATTACAAATTACAATAAAGAATAAGAATTAAGAATAAAGAAGGAGGATTTTAAATGCGAGATCTAAAAACATATCTCTCCGTGGCACCAGTGGTAAGTACTCTATGGTTCGGGGCTTTAGCAGGTCTATTGATAGAGATCAATCGTTTATTCCCGGATGCATTGATATTCCCCTTTTTTTCATTCTAGTTATTGACACGGGAAGGGGTGAAGAAGATTAGAGATACAATCAAATATCTGTGATTAATCTTCTTTTTTATTTTTTTTTTTAGAATTAGAATAGGTTAGAAAAGAGAAAGAATAAAGTCGGATTCGGCCTCAGTGAAACTCGGAATTCGGTCCAGGCTTCAATTGAATTTAATTAAAAAGAAATTCAAAATTCAATTAATAATCAATTCCATTTCTATAATAGGGTGAGACCAGAAATGGAAATGGAATGGCTAGGGCGGGGCAACAATATCATACAGGATACTTAAATGAAAACTGAAATACTGTACTGTGATTCTAAATAGAGTTAGAAATCATTGTATTACTTAATTATTACTATACTATATTGATATTGATTGGAACGAGATCCTTCATAATTTGATTTCGAGTTAGCAACTTCTATTATTTTTTTTTTTCGTTCCTTTTCGCTTCGAATCGTAAAATAGAAGAGTTAAGTGAATAAAAAAACCAAAGGGGGTTCATGGCCAAGGGTAAAGATATCCGAATAAGGGTTATTTTGGAATGTACCAGTTGTGTTCGAAACAGTGTTAATAAGAAATCAGCGGGTATTTCCAGATATATTACTCAAAAGAATCGACACAATACGCCTAGTCGATTGGAATTGAGAAAATTCTGTCCCTGTTGTTGCAAACATACGATTCACGGGGAGATAAAGAAATAGAGAAAATTGATCGCTTGTGTGTCACCCCTCCAAGGAACATGAAAAATGATATATTTTTTCATATTGTTCTAAATTCTATTAGAAATTGTAATTAGAAATTGTATATATAACATATAAATATAAGTATTTAAATAAATATAAGAATAAAAAAATAGAAACAAAACAAATCCTATTTTGTAAGAAATAGGATTTTCGGGATAAGGAATAAACAAACCATGGATAAATCTAAGCGACTCTTTCTTAAATCCAAGCGATCTTTTCGTAGGCGTTTGCCCCCGATCCAATCGGGGGATCGAATTGATTATAAAAACATGAGTTTAATTAGTCGATTTATTAGTGAACAAGGAAAAATATTATCTAGACGGGTGAATAGATTGACCTTAAAACAACAACGATTAATCACGATTGCTATAAAACAAGCTCGTATTTTATCTTCGTTACCTTTTCTTAATAATGAAAAACAATTTGAAAAAAGCGAGTCGGCCGCTAGAACTACTGGTCTTAAAAAAAAAAAAAAATAGGGTTACTCTTCAATTGAATTCAAATTCCAATCTAAACTCAAATCAAATGTGGATTGATGTTTTGTTCGAAAACTACGACAATCCAATTTGGATTATCGTGTTGTATGTAAGAAAAAAGAGAATCGGTGAAGAAGAATAAATCTTTTTTTATTGAACGTGGTTGCTCATTTTGACGACTTTATCATATGATTCTATTTTATCATACAAATCTCTACTCTACCTTCCCGGAGTTCAGTCTCCGGGGAATTTTTATTTTTTTATGATCTCATTGGAAATCATATAAAGACAATTCCTATTTAATATAGCTATTTGTGCAAGTATTTTACGATTAAGAAGCAACTGACTCTTGTACAGATTATACATTAATCTACTATAACTATAGTATATCTTTTTTCGATTCTCACGAATTACTGCGTTTATTCGACTGATCCACAAACGACGAAAATCTCTTTTTTTCCTATCTCTATCCCGATGAGCCGAAACCAAAGCTTTTATTTTCTGTTGAGTAATAGTTCGAGTAAGTCTTGAATGAGCCCCTCGAAAACTTGATGTAAATAAACGAATTTTTGTTCTACGTTTCCGAGCTATATATCCTCGTTTAATTCTGGTCATTGAATAAATGAGACTTTGATGAATAATTAATTCTTTGATGAATAACTATTTGATTTCTTTTCTTTCAGTTATTCTTTTCCATTTACTAGTCTATTAATAATAAAAACGGATTCTTCCAATGTATAAAATAAAAAATTCCAATGGCTTTTGCTACTATAACCTTCCCAACCACGATTTTTTCTTTTTATTTCTAAGCATTTAACCTCGAAATAAGAAATTGTGTTGATACTAGGTATCAAAAAAACATATTCAATTAAATAGAAATGGATAAAGAAATAGTGGATTCCATCGTTTCTATGGTTACTTCTTAAACGGCGAGGTCCTCTCTATACACCGGAGCCCCTTCTCTCATTTAATCAATGCTATTGTTAACTTGTACAGTTCACACTCTTTGGCTCTACCCATGAAATAGCTAGTAATAGGTCTTTCACAACGAAATCTAACTATACAGTAACGGTATTTAAGTATGAAGATTAGCTGGGTAGCTGACCCTGTTAGTCCGTTCTTGCAAGAATAGGGGCATAATCTTTCCGCTTTTTCATTTTGAAATAGGATTTCCCCTGCTTAATGGATAAGCATTTGCTACCAATGGGGAAGTCTTTCTCATCTGAAATTGCAAATTGAGGTGATTGGATTTGCACCAACGGAAACCATAAATTTGATAAACAATAGAAGGATATATATTATTAATAGATTCTTTTTTAAGATAGTGAATGGAGTTCTTCCATTCTATCCTAACCGATCACTGATATTGGAATAATTTGTTTCCTCTCTTTTTTCTTAGTCCATGATCGGAACGAGTCGCACATACACCCTAGTACATGTTCCTCGGCGCTGAGGGCATCCCCGAAGGGCGGGGGATTTCGTGACATTTCTGATTGGCTGTCTTGTGTTTCTAATAAGTTGTTTAATAGTTGGCATGTTGAATCGTATACATAATGAGCTGGTTTAGATCAATCCTAACCCGATGATTATGAATTACTTCTATTCTATATTAATAGAGATATTATATTAAATCTAAATCCGGTAAGAAGATAAAATCTCAAATTGTGTATTTGCGCGGAATCCCTGCTAATTTTTTATTCAACCGCTACAAGATCAACAATTCCATGAGCTTGGGCTTCTGCTGCTGACATAAAAACATCCCTTTCCATGTCTTCGGATACAACCCATAAAGGTTTGCCCGTTCTTTGTACATAAACCCTTGTGATAGTTTCGCGCAGTTTCAGTAGTTCTTCCGCTTCCAGGATAAATTCTCCCGTTTGTGCCTCATAAAAAGAACTTGCGGGTTGATGGATCATTACCCTGACGATATAACATAATAAAAGGTTCCTCTATCTCGCACGATAAGGCGAGAGATAAAGAATAATAAAAAACAAAAGATAGAATTGAACAACCGTACAGGCATCTTTTGCATATTGCATACGGCTCTACTATGGAATTGGTTTTTACCTTCCATCGAAGAAATAGAAAATAGAGAGGGTCTATCAGACCTAGATCGGTAAATGATCCAATAACCACCCTTCCTTTTTTTGTTTTGGAGTAGTTAAAAAATACTATGATGGTTCCGTTGCTTTATTATTTCGTCTGTTATTCAGCAATCCCAAAGTTTCTTTTTTTTTTTTCAAATATTTATATAAGTAAAAAAGAATCTTGTTTTTTTTTATTTTCATATTCTTTCATAACATAAATATTGTTAAAACCTTTCCGGTGTGAAAACAAAAAAGTTTGCGACGCTGAAATAGGCTCCTGATAGATCAGATAAAATCGGAAATACCCCTTTTCTCATACTACTCTTTCGATACATAATCGAATAGTTTTGAAAAAATTTCGCATATCGAATTCGAAGTGCCATGCTATTATTACTTAATATTCATATGGCGAAGGCATAGTCTTCTTTTTTTTTCTCAAATAAAAGACTCATTGGCGCCAAGCGTGAGGGAATGCTAGACGTTTGGTAATTTCTCCTCCTGCGAGAATAAAAGATCCCATTGAAGCGGCTAATCCCATGCATACTGTCTGTACATCTGGTTGCACAAATTGCATAGTATCATAAATAGCTATTCCGGGTATTACCCATCCGCCCGGAGAATTTATAAACAAATACAAATCTTTGGTATCATCCTCTATACTGAGATATACCATAAGGCCAATAAGTTGATTCGATATCTCACTATCAACCCCTTGGCCTAAAAAAAGTAGTCTTTCTCGATAAAGTCGGTTGATT